CAATTAGTTATGTCTAAATTTCTTCATTAGGAAAACACAAATTGAGATTCAAATACAAAAAGCATGCATCAATTTACAGTTAGTAGCCAATAGTTAATGGTTCAAATTTGTCCTAAATTTTGGCTTGTGTGACCGAAAAGCCACACTTGCCTTTTCATTTAAAATAGAAAAAGGAGAAGCGTGGAGGCTTTCTTTTAGTAAAGAACTAAAAGAAAACAGAATGCAAGTACAATAAAAAAATAAGTTAACCAACCCCCAAAAACCAATAAATGAAAAAAGTGCATTTAGTTTTCTTTGGGCGACATGGCCGAGCGGTAAGGCGGGGGACTGCAAATCCTTTTTCCCCAGTTCAAGTCTGGGTGTCGCCTGATCAACAAAATAAGAAAAATCTCCTATTCTGTTCTGCTGATCTAACTCTTTTGTTAATAGAACCGGCTTAATGCTTCCCCAGCATAAGCAGAGGAAAAGTACTTTTGAAGAGAGAATTGAATTGTAATTTTTTATAAATAGAAATTTATTTCGTTGATTAGTTCATCACTAGTGTTGGGTCAGAATCCCCTTTTGACTATGCGCTATTGATTTCACTATTATTAGTGAGCAATAATAGAATAATTTCTTCATATTCATAGAAATAGGGGACATAATTCACATGGATATAGTAAGTCTTGCTTGGGCTGCTTTAATGGTAGTCTTTACATTTTCGCTTTCACTCGTAGTATGGGGAAGAAGTGGACTCTAGAGGTACTATTAATTTAGTTGAGGAATAAAACTCTACCAATAGTTTTATAGATCATTCTGAAAAGTTTTTTTAACAATTTAAAATAAACATATATTCATTTTGAAAGTCCGTTGGATTCTAGTGGAATTAATGGATTATCTAAATAAGACTCTTTCAATTTCAATCAAAGAGATATTTTACTCATTCTCACTAATTTTTTCGAAATTTTCCATTTCAACGATAGGTTCTTAATAGAATTATAGATAGACAATGAGGAAGGTCTAATTTTTATTTTTTATTTGTTTTACCGCTTACTGTTCAAAAGCCGTTCTAGTAAATATCTACACACTTGTTCTAAGAAACAATAGAAATTGTATAACAAAAAACTATCCATTTTGCCTTAGGGGAGCCCCATATTGGACATTTATCGTTTCTTTTATTTTTTTTTTAGATTCCTATAGAACTCAGGTCCGGAACTCCTCTTAGTGACTCAATCAATTATCTCTTTCAAATACTAAAAAACGACTTGATTTTTTCCCGTATTTATCTTACTTTTTCAATAGATATAGAGATTCATATTGGAAAAAATACGAAAGAAAAGAAATATGAAAAATTAGAACAAAGTTCTTTTGTTCAATTGGAACAAATAGATGTAGCAAAGAAAAAAATAGAATTAGGTACTATGTACATTCTATAGATGTAATTGATATCTACATATAGGAAGATCGATCCATCCTATTGTAATATTGTAGATTGATCCATATTAAGTTTGTATTATTATTAGAGTACAACTTGAGTAGCATTTTATACACTAGAGAGAACCCTTTTTTTACACTACAATAAAACGATGATAGTATATGGTAGAAAGAAATATTCATATATTTCTTTCTACCATATACTATCGGATCGCATAAAATACTGCCGATTCTCGTCCGCACATTTCATTTAAGACACGGCATTTGAATCCTTTTCATGAGAAGTCAGATTTCTGTCAAATTTATTAATCATTTTTACTTTGATTTTGACTGACAGTTTTTACGTAAATGATAAGTAGAAATGCAGTAGGCACGAGAACGAACAATGCAGTAGCAATAAATGCAAGAATATTTACTTCCATAATTTAATCTTTTTTTATTTTTATTTTACAATAATTTGGGATTTAATCCCATAGAGATGATAAATCTTTTGTCTGTAAATTCAATAGATGAATTCCCTCCCGACAGTATTCAACCGAATCAATAACATAAATAACAATATCTGAGCTATCAAATAAACTCATCTCGAGAATTGAGTAGTATACCATTTTATCCGCATCGAATCAACTAAAAAATGGGATTCCTGATCCAATCAAGAATTTTTTTTACTGTTCCATTCTTTCTTTTCGCTAACCTACCCTACGCCTTTCTTGTATCATTGTTAAGCTCTAACCTCTTTTTTTTAATGATCTAATTTTCTTTGAAAACAAAGATATGTGATAAAGATGAATCCCAGTAGAAAGTATCTAATATTCCACTAATAGTCGCCTTTTTGATAAAATAAAAATAGGGAAGAATTTTTATTATATTAATTGCTTCACTAACCGAATTCCTTCGTTAAGAAAGGTGGTGTCATTGCGGGACGATCCTTATCTTTCTTTTATCCTCTTTCCGCCGATTCTTATATTAGGACTAGGCCACCTATATCAAAAGTTCAGCGTGCAATTTGAATGAAATAGATTTTTCAAATTAAGAAATTTACAAATTGAGATTATCCAAAATCAGAACCAGAAACCGAAAGCATTTG